GGTACTGCAGAACATGTGCGAGCCCCATCTAATGGAAAAATAAAATTCAATGAGGACTTGGTTCATCCGACACGTACACGTCATGGGCATCCCGCCTTTCTATGTTCTATAGACTTGTATGTAACTATTGAGAGTGAAGATATTCTACATAATGTGAATATTCCACCCAAAAGTTTGCTTTTAGTTCAAAACGATCAATATGTAGAATCAGAACAAGTAATTGCTGAGATTCGCGCAGGAATATCCACTTTGAATTTTAAAGAGAAGGTTCGAAAACATATTTATTCTGATTCAGACGGAGAAATGCACTGGAGTACCGATGTCTATCATGCACCCGAATTTACATATGGTAATGTTCATCTATTACCAAAAACAAGTCATTTATGGATATTATTAGGAGGGCCGTGCAGGTCCAGTCTAGTCTACCTTTCGATCCACAAGGATCAGGATCAAATGAATGCGCATTCTCTTTCTGGCAAGCGAAGATATACTTCTAACCTCTCAGTAACCAATGATCAGGCGAGGCAGAAATTGTTTAGTTCGGATTTTTATGGTCAAAAAGAAGATAGGATTCCTGATTATTCAGACCTTAATCGAATCATATGTACTGGTCAGTATAATCTCGTATATTCGCCTATTCTTCACGGGAATTCTGATTTATTGTCAAAAAGGCGAAGAAATAAATTCATCATTCCACTACACTCGATTCAAGAACTCGAGAATGAACTAATGCCCTGTTCAGGTATCTCGATTGAAATCCCCGTAAATGGTATTTTCCGTCGAAATAGTATTCTTGCTTATTTCGATGATCCTCGATACAGAAGAAAGAGTTCGGGCATTATTAAATATGGGACTATAGAAACGCATTCAGTCATCAAAAAAGAGGATTTGATTGAGTATCGAGGAGTCAAGGAATTTAGGCCAAAATACCAAATGAAAGTAGATCGATTTTTTTTCATTCCTGAAGAGGTGCATATCTTGCCCGGATCTTCTTCCATAATGGTACGGAACAATAGTATCGTTGGGGTCGATACACAAATCACCTTAAATCTAAGAAGCCGAGTCGGTGGGTTGGTCCGGGTGGAGAGAAAAAAAAAACGAATTGAACTGAAAATCTTTTCTGGAGATATCCATTTTCCTGGAGAGACGGATAAGATATCCAGACATACCGGCGTTTTGATACCACCAGGAACAGGAAAAAGAAATTCCAAGGAATACAAAAAAGTTAAAAATTGGATCTATGTCCAACGAATTACACCTAGTAAGAAAAGGTTTTTTGTTTTAGTTCGACCTGTCGTCACATATGAAATAACGGACGGTATAAATTTAGGAACCCTTTTTCCACCGGATCCATTGCAGGAAAGGGATAATGTGCAACTTCGAATTGTCAATTATATCCTTTATGGAAATGGCAAACCGATTCGAGGAATTTCTGACACAAGTATTCAATTAGTTCGGACTTGTTTAGTATTGAATTGGAACCAAGACAAAAAAAGTTCTTCTTGCGAAGAAGCCCGTGCTTCTTTTGTTGAAATAAGGACAAATGGTTTGATTCGACATTTCCTAAGAATCAACTTAGTGAAATCCCCTATTTCGTATATCGGAAAAAGGAATGATCCGTCGGGGTCAGGATTGCTCTCTGATAATGGATCAGATTGTACCAATATCAACCCCTTTTCTGCCATTTATTCCTATTCCAAGGCAAAAATTCAACAATCTCTTAACCAACCTCAAGGAACTATTCATACGTTGTTGAATAGAAATAAGGAATGTCAGTCGTTGATAATTTTGTCAGCAGCCAATTGTTCTCGAATGGAGCCATTCAAAGATGTAAAATATCACAGTGTGATAAAAGAATCAATTAAAAAAGATCCCCTAATTCCAATTAGGAATTCATTGGGCCCTTTAGGAACATGCCTTCCAATTGAGAATTTTTATTCATCTTACCATTTAATAACTCATAATCAGATCTTAGTAACTAAATATTTGCAACTTGACAATTTAAAACAGACTTTTCAAGTGATTAAATTAAAATATTATTTAATGGATGAAAATGGAAAAATTTTTAATCCCGATCCATGCCGTAACATTATTTTAAATCCATTCAATTTGAATTGGTCTTTTCTCCATCACAATTATTGTGCAGAGACATCTAAAATAATTAGTCTTGGACAGTTTATTTGTGAAAATGTATGTATAGCCAAAAATGGACCGCCCCTCAAATCGGGTCAAGTTATACTTGTTCAAGTTGACTCGATAGTGATACGATCAGCTAAGCCTTATTTGGCCACCCCCGGAGCAACTGTTCATGGCCATTATGGGGAAACCCTTTACGAAGGAGATACATTAGTTACATTTATATATGAAAAATCGAGATCTGGTGATATAACACAGGGTCTTCCAAAAGTAGAACAGGTCTTAGAAGTGCGTTCGATTGATTCAATATCCATGAATCTAGAAAAGAGGGTTGAGAGTTGGAACAAATGTATACCAAGAATTC